GAAAAATCGAGAAGCTTAACATGAGAGCGGAAAAAGAGATAATAGTAACTTGGTCCCGGGCATCTACCATTATACCGACAATGATCGGCCATACAATTGCTATCCATAATGGAAAAGAAAATTTGCCTATTTATATAACAGATCGTATGGTGGGTCACAAATTGGGAGAATTTGCACCTACTCTTAATTTCCGGGGACATGCGAGAAACGATAATAGCTCTCGTCGTTAATAAGAATATGGGTATGCATCATTCATTGTTGGGAGGTGAACCTTATGATAAAAAAGAGGGAACCGTATACAGAAGTATACACTTTAGGTCAACATATATATATGTCTGCTCACAAAGCACGAAGAATTATTGATCAGATTCGTGGGCGTTCCTACGAAGAAACACTTATGATACTAGAACTCATGCCTTATCGAGCATGTTATCCCATTTTTAAATTGATTTATTCTGCAGCAGCAAATGCTAGTCACAATATGGGTTTCAACGAAGCAGATTCAATCATTAGTAAAGTAGAAGTCAACGAGGGTACTACCATGAAAAGATTAAAACCCCGAGCTCGAGGACGTAGTTATCTAATAAAAAGACCCACCTGTCATATAACAATTGTATTGAAAGATGTATCTTTAGATGAAGAATATCTCATATGGTTAAGAAAATATGAATGGATATATAGAAAAAAGTCTACAAATATGATGTGTCGTGATAAGTATGGTAGTGGGGTAGTATGGGACAAAAAATAAATCCACTTGGTTTCAGACTTGGTACAACCCAAGGTCATCATTCTCTTTGGTTTGCACAACCAAAAAGTTATTCCGAGGATCTCCAGGAAGATAAAAAAATACGGGATTGTATCAAGAATTATGTACAAAAAAATATGAGAATATCCTCGGGTGTCGAGGGAATTGCACGTATAGAGATTCAAAAAAGAGTTGATCTCATCCAGGTCATAATCCATATGGGATTCCCAAAGTTGTTAATAGAGGGTAAACCACAAGGAGTCGACGAATTACAGATCAATGTACAAAAAAGGTTAAATTCTGTGAACCGAAAATTCAACATTGCTATCACAAGAATTGCAAAACCTTATGGACAACCAAATATTCTTGCAGAATTTATAGCTGGGCAATTAAAGAATAGAGTCTCATTTCGAAAGGCAATGAAAAAAGCTATTGAATTAACTGAACAAGCGGATACAAAAGGAATTCAAGTACAAATTGCAGGGCGTATCGACGGAAAAGAAATTGCACGTGTCGAATGGATTAGAGAAGGTCGAGTTCCCCTACAAACTATTCGAGCCAAAATTGATTATTGTTCCTATACAGTTGGAACTATCTATGGGGTATTGGGCATAAAAATTTGGATATTTGTAGACGAAGAATAATGCCCTTTCCTTGTCTTTCCGTTCTATCCAGCGGTGTAAAAAAAATGACAAATACTTTCATTCTGTTTCCGTTCAATCAAAACAAAAATGAGCAATTACAATTCTAAAATTCTACAAGGTTGAATAAAAATTTGATTGATCATTTCATTTGGTATAATTGCTATGCTTAGTGTGTGACTCGTTGTTTTTTTATGTAATTTAGTTTAATTTATTAATTTAGTAGGGTTCGGATTAAAAAAACAATGGATTGGCCCTTATAGTATGAACTAATAACTATAGAACTAATAACCAGCTCATTGCTTCATTTTATCTAGATACAAGGAATCGGTCACTATATGATGTATCGATCATATCGTTGTAGCAACTGAAATCCTTTTTGCAACAAAACAAGTAAAAAAAAAATCTGATTATGGGTTGTAAAGCGAAAATAGAGAGATGTGGATAAACGGAAGGGCGAGAGAAAGAGAGAAGAATAATATCAATGATATCTGAGTCCAATATGTATCAATATGTATATATGGTCTATGAATAATCTCATAAAAGGCAATGTAAAATGTAATAAAGCATAAATAATGATTCGTCCATAACATAATTAGATTAATCTGGTTCATAGGAAAAAAAGAGCCTCGAGTCAATAAAAACTGAGTAGATTGACTCAGGAACAAATTGAATTAGAAGCTCCATTGCAGAGTTCAGACCTAGCTATTAATCGAGAAGCAATGGGAACGACGGAACCCGTGACTGCAAAGGATTCTATTGAAACCGAATCCTAATGATTCATTGGGTGGGATGGCGGAACGGACCAGGAACAAAGTAATTTCTTCTGAGAGGTCATGGGCTGACCTGACCCTACGAATGAAACAGATATTGAAAGAGTCAATATTCGCCCGCGAAAGCCTTGTAAAATTTTGGGCGACTCGATCAAGGGCAAAATATACATTTGTTATAAAAAAGAGTCTCTATAACTATAAATAAATAGAAATATTCGTCTAGTTGTAGATACAAATATAAAAATGCCTCCATGACATATTAAATCTCAAAAAATACCATGCCATGATTCGGTATATTATTCATTAAATACATGTTATATCCGTAATATTATGTAATCGTTTCATTCGTGAGGAGCTGGATGAGAAGAAACTCTCATGTCCGGTTCTGCAGTAGAGATGGAATTGATAAACAACCATCAACTATAACCCCAAAAGAACCCGATTCCGTAAACAACATAGAGGAAGAATGAAGGGAATCTCTTATCGAGGCAGTCGTATTTGTTTCGGTAGATATGCTCTTCAGGCACTTGAACCCGCTTGGATCACCTCTAGACAAATAGAAGCAGGGCGACGAGCAATGACACGATATGCACGTCGTGGTGGAAAAATATGGATACGTATATTTCCAGACAAACCCGTTACAGTACGACCCGCGGAAACACGTATGGGTTCGGGGAAAGGATCCCCCGAATATTGGGTATCGGTCGTTAAACCAGGTCGAATACTTTATGAAATGGGCGGAGTATCAGAAATTGTAGCTAGAGAAGCTATTTCAATAGCAGCGTCAAAAATGCCTATACGAACTCAATTCGTTATTTCGAGTTCGGGATAGAGAACCAAAGGCAAGAAATCCTTGTGATGAAAAAAAAATTGCAGGTTTATTCATTTTCTTTTTGAACAAAAAACATTTCTTTTTTTTTTTCTTCGCTTTGTTTTGCATTGAAAGAAGAGATTCAAAAAAATGCTATGATTCAACCTCAGACTCATTTGAATGTAGCGGACAACAGCGGGGCTCGAGAATTGATGTGTATTCGAATCATAGGAGCTAGTAATCGCCGATATGCTCATATTGGTGACGTTATTATTGCTGTAATCAAAGAAGCAGTGCCCAATATGCTTCTAGAAAGATCAGAAGTGATCAGAGCTGTAATTGTACGTACATGTAAAGAACTCAAACGTGAGAATGGCATGATAATACGATATGATGACAATGCTGCGGTTGTCATTGATCAAGAAGGAAATCCAAAGGGAACTCGCGTTTTTGGTGCGGTCGCTCGGGAATTGAGACAGTTGAATTTTACTAAAATAGTTTCATTGGCTCCTGAGGTATTATAAATACTAATAGACGAGATTATGATATAGTAGGGTAGATTATCTGAAATAGATTCAATTTATTAGTAGATTGTGTCTCACGCATATACCTTTAATAATTCAATTCATAAAATGAATATCATAAAAAAAGAAAAAAAAAAACACACACACACAGAGCATGTTGATTATATCAAAACCCGGAGGCATCCATAATTCTAGTTCGTCATGGGCAGGGACACTATTGCCGACATAATAACTTCTATACGAAATGCTGACATGGATAAAAAAGGAACGGTTCGAATAGCATCTACTAATATCACCGAAAGTGTTGTTAAAATACTTCTACGAGAAGGTTTTATCGAAAACGTGAGGAAACATCGGAAAAGCAACAAAGATTTCTTGGTTTCAACCCTGCGACATAGAAGGAATAGGAGGGGCCCCTATAGAACCATTTTAAAACGTATCAGCCGACCCGGTCTGCGAATCTTTTCCAACTATCAACGAATTCCTAGGATTTTAGGTGGAATGGGGATTGTAATTCTTTCTACTTCTAGAGGTATAATGACAGACCGAGAGGCTCGACTAGAAGGAATCGGGGGAGAAATTTTGTGTTATATATGGTGATCCTTCTGCTACCCGAATTGGATCTGTAACTTCCCATTTGTGAAAAAAAAAAAAAGAGAAAGGACAGATTGTCTAATATCACCCCTCCTCCATTAGTTGATACTTCAAAGAGGTTCCCTAGAATGAAAGAACAAAAATGGATTCATGAAGGTTTAATTACTGAATCACTTCCCAATGGTATGTTCCGGGTTCGTTTAGATAATGAGGATCTGATTCTAGGTTATGTTTCAGGAAGGATACGACGTAGTTTTATACGGATACTACCAGGAGATAGAGTCAAAATCGAAGTAAGTCATTATGATTCAACCAGAGGACGTATAATTTATAGACTCCGCAACAAAGAATCGAATTCTTAGGTGGCCTTTTCAACACTCTTTTCATAAGGATACAATTAGAAGTTCAAAATATTAAGAAACTCATTTTCTTCCAAGGAGTAGATTCGGAATTAAGGTAAGGAGTAACAAATATGAAAATAAGGGCTTCCGTTCGTAAAATTTGTGAAAAATGTCGATTGATCCGTAGGCGGGGACGAATTATAGTAATTTGTTCCAACCCGAGACATAAGCAAAGACAAGGATAATCTTTCTAAAAAAGGACTCTCTAAAGGACCTGATGTAAAAAAAAGGATCTGTTTTGACATGAAATGGATATATCCGTGTATCTCTGACGCATATTTATGAGATGATCAAATTATGAGATGATAAAATAAAATATGGCAAAACCTATACAAAGAATTGGTTCACACAGGACTGGACGTATTGGTTCACGTAAAAATGGACGTAGAATCCCAAGGGGGGTTATTCATGTTCAAGCAAGTTTCAACAATACCATTGTGACTGTTACAGATGTACGGGGTCGGGTGGTTGCTTGGTCCTCCGCCGGTACTTGCGGATTCAGGGGCACAAG